TCCCCAAGTAGGATTCGAACCTACGACCAGTCAGTTAACAGCCGACCGCTCTACCACTGAGCTACTGAGGAACAAGGGGAGATTCGATCTCCTAGAGTTCAACTCCCGCTCTCAACCCATGAACAATATGAGTCCGAAGCTTCTTTCGTAACTCCCGGAATTTCTTCGTAGTGACTCCGTTCCATGCCTCATTTCATAGGGAAGCCCAAAGTGGCTCTATTTCATTCTATTTCACTTCCTAGCACTTCCTATCATTTAATATCCATCCCTTTGGTCTTATTTACATAAGAGATGTCATTTATAGTCTATCTCTTTCTATATATGGAAAGTCAAGAAATTCTCATCGAAACATCGAGAAATTGTGCATATAGAAAACTCTAAAGAAAGAAAAAAAGGAGACCCATGCCATGATTTTCAAATCTTTTCTACTTAGTAGTCTAAGTTTCTCGATGAGGATAATTAATTCGGTCGTTGTGGTCGGACTCTATTATGGATTTCTGACCACATTCTCCATAGGTCCCTCTTAGATCTTCTTTCTCCAATCTTGGATTAGGGAAGAAGGAGATATTCGCGACTACTGGCGGTTTCATTATGGGGCAGCTCATGATCTTCATATCGATCTATTATCCACCTCTGCATCTATTCTTTCTTAGCTAAACGGGTGGAAGATCCATCCAATTTGGTTATATCATGGACTCGAAAAACGGATCTGAATGTGACTGAAATGCACGATCTTCACAGGTATCACTTTTCACGATACCTAAAAGATGGAATAGCGATTTTCGAAGCATTTCCTATAAGAGAATGGTTTCCATTACTTTGAGAAATGGATTCTATATCAAACTATAGCTATTGCATTAAAGAAGAAAAGAAACTAATAGAAGTCGAAGACGAGGAATGGTAGTGAATAGAGAGAAAGATTCTTCTGATTTTCTTGTTCCTGAAAATATTCTATCTATCTCCTAGACGCCGTAGAGAATTGAGAATTTTCATGTCTTTCAATTCTCGTACTCGTAATTGGAAAGTTACGGAAGGAGATCCATCATTTTGCAATGAAAACAACATAAAAAACTCTGGACAATTTCGAAATCAGGCCAAGCGTCTTAATACATATGCAAAAAAATTCATTATTGGCCCACCATTGATTAGAAGATTTAGCTTGTATGAATCGCTATTGGTTTGATACGAATAATGGCAGTCGTTTCAGTATGTTAAGGATACAGATGTATCCACAATTCATTTAGAGTTACTTAATAGCCTATTTCTTATACCATATCTCTATCCAGTGAAATTCTCGAGCCGAAAGATGGATGCATATGCTGTGTTTCATTTTGCTAAACGATATCAATTAAATGGTGTATCAATTCCATAAATTGGATATAGCAATAAATAAATCAGCAAAATTCTTTTATTTTAGATAGAAGAAACATTTCTTCTATCTAAAATAAAAGAATGTACCCTTCTATCCAAATCCAATTTGCATCGATAAAATAAATCCAAATTCCAGTAGTAGATGAATAATTGCAAATTTTTGTGTGTACGAGATTAGAATAACTTCAAAATAACTGACATAATTTTGTATTTTTCCTGATCAGAAAAATACAAGAAAAAGAAAGGAGGTAGAAAAATTTTTGGATTTATGGTTAAAGAAGAAAAAGAAGAAAACAGGGGTTCTGTTGAATTTCAAGTATTCAGTTTCACCAATAAGATACGGAGACTTGCTTCACATTTGGAATTACACAAAAAAGATTTTTCATCGGAAAGAGGTCTACGAAGACTTTTGGGAAAACGTCAACGTTTGCTAGCTTATTTGGCAAAGAAAAATAGAGTACGTTATAAGAAATTAATCAGTCAGTTGGATATTAGGGAGAAGTAATTTAATCGTTCGAATTTTTTTCTTATTTTATTAGTAGTCTTATAGTAGTCTTAGATTTTTCATTTTGATGAGCCTCGTTTTGAGGAATTCATGGAATAATCCATTTTCATGGAATAATGAATTAAGGAAGAAAGGATATGAGTCTACCGCTTACAAGAAAAGATCTCATGATAGTCAATATGGGCCCTCACCACCCATCAATGCATGGTGTTCTTCGACTGATCGTTACTCTCGATGGTGAAGATGTTATTGATTGTGAACCCATATTAGGGTATTTACACAGAGGAATGGAAAAAATCGCGGAAAACCGAACTATTATACAATACTTACCTTAGGAGGGAGATAGAAAGAGAGAGATGGTAGAAAAGGGAGAGAGATGGTAGAAGGAGATAGGAAGGGGAATAAGGGGCTCTTTAGGCAGGAGACAGGGGAATTCCTTAAGTTAAGAAAGAAAAAAGAATAAGAACACGGATACATAACATAAAAAAAAGAATAAATAAGACGATATTCGCCCTCCCCCTACATATTTAATTTCTTCTCCTATACAAAAACCAGCAAGACCTACCCCATTGGTAATTCCATCAATGACACCCTTATCGAAAAACTGCGTTAGTTCGGTTAATCCTCTTATACCCAGGGTAAAGACCCTAGTATAGAAAATATCTATATAACCACGATTATATGACCAACTGTATATCTTTTTTTTTACTTGATCCAAAAAAGACTTTTTCGGACTCTCTTTTACAAGGGAATTTTTAAAATATAAATTCTGAAAAAAAGAATAAGCAGATCCATAGAAGATATATGCTATGAATAGACCAAACATAGCTAGACTTACAGAAGAAATTGCATTAGTGATAAATTCATATGAATTTATGGAAGAATTAGAACTTTCCTGGAAAAAGCTTATTGAGGGAGTTAACCACTTTGATAATATGGTTAACTCCGCTATTCCATTATCCATTACTCCATTATCAAAATGGATTCCTATGGATCCAATGAACAAAGTAAAAAGCAGTAATATAAAAAGAGGGAATAGCATAGTATTTCCCGTTTCATGAGGATAGACAAAAGTGTTTTTAACCCCAAAGGAAGTACTAAAGGACCCTATCCTATTTCTTGTATTACCATGAATTTTGGATATATTTTGTGAAAAAAAAGAAACTCCACTCTTCGTTGTTGATAAAATGAAATCTCTATTCACTCCTTTGGGTATCCTTTTTCCCCATAAGGATATTGAATACAACGAGCCCTCTTTAGTGCTACTGTAATTTTGAAAATGAACACGCAGGTACCCATCAAAAGTAAGTAAATATATCCGAAACATATAAAACGCAGTTAATCCTGCAGTAAAAGAGGCTATTATTCCAAAAAAGGGTGAATACAACCAACTATTACTAAGGATTTCATCTTTGGACCAGAAGCAAGCAAGAGGTGGAATACCACAAAGAGAAAGCGTACCCCATAAAAAAGTCGTTCTTGTAATTGGAACGTATTTTCTTAAACCACCCATAAGAACCATATTCTGACTTTTATCTGGTGAATATCCAACAAGAGGTTCCATTGAATGAATAACGGATCCGGATCCCAAGAACAATAAAGCTTTAGAATAAGCATGAGTGATCAAATGGAATAAAGCAGCTTGATAAGAACCTATACCTAGAGCTAACATCATATAACCCAATTGAGACATTGTAGAATAGGCTAAGCTTCTTTTAATATCTCTCTGAGCAAGAGCTAAAGTAGCTCCTAAGAAGAGTGTTATTGTACCTACTAAAGAAATGAAACTCATTATTAAGGGTAGGGATATGAAAAGAGGAAGAAGTCGAGCTAGAAGAAAAATCCCCGCAGCAACCATAGTTGCTGCGTGTATAAGAGCCGAAATGGGAGTGGGTCCTTCCATAGCATCGGGTAACCATACGTGAAGAGGGAATTGTGCAGATTTTGCAACTGCACCAAGGAATAATAAAAAAGCACACAAAGTAGTAAGTAAGGAATTAATCCCATTATTAGGAATCCAGTTATTAGCTATTTTGAACAAATCCCGAAACTCTAAACTACCTGTTATCCAAAAAAAACCTAAAATTCCTAATAACAGACCAAAATCCCCTACACGATTAGTTACAAAAGCTTTTTGACAAGCACTCGCTGCAATTGGCCGTGTAAACCAAAAGCCTATCAATAAATAGGAACACATTCCCACAAGTTCCCAAAAAAAATAAATTTGTATCAAATTGGAACTAGTAACCAATCCCAACATGGAAGTATTGAAAAAACTTATATAAACAAAAAATCTCAAATATCCTTCATCGTGAGACATATAATCGTCACTATAAATAAGAACGAGGATTCCTACTGTAGTAATTAGTATTAACATAATAGAAGTAAGCGGGTCGATCAAGTATCCAAATTCTAAGGAAAAATCATTATTGACGGTCCAAGACCATAGATATTGATAGATAGAACTTCCATTTATTTGTTGAATAGATAGGTGAACTGAGAATACCATAGCTATACTTAAGAGTAAAACACTAGGAAAAGCCCATATTCGACGAAGATTTTTTGTTGCTGTCGGAATAAGAATAAGTCCAAACCCCATTGACATAATAACTGGAAGTGGGAGAAGAGGGATTACCCATGCATATTGATATGTATGTTCCATAAGAAAAGAAATGGAAATTTTTACTTCAATTTTTTTAGAAAATAAAATTGTTTCCGATTCACCAAACCAATTCTTATCTCTTTCTGAAGGAATAAAAAAAAAAAGAATAAGACAAAATACTGGAATTCTTCATTTTTCCAAATTTCTCTCATTGAAATAATCAAAAATGAAGAATGGGTTTACTTGGTTAAATTCAAAAAGTTAATCAAATAACTTTGTTACTTAGTTATTATCTAAAGAAGGATATTTATTAAAATATAAAAAAGGATTGAATCATTTTACTTTCTATTCATTTTTTTATTCATTTTTGTATTTCTTTCTATTACAATGAAGATGAAGCAACTCTCATGTTTCGTAACTGATTGATTGAATTCCAATGAAAACCTATGTTTATAGGAAATTCTCGAATATTCCTTACTTCATATAGAACTGAAATCCTAATGACTAGAATTACCTAAGTTTTAGAATGTCTTGTTTAAGAGACTAACTATTTTTTTTTGTTTTGATTGGAATTCAATTATGGAATACCATTCTGAACTTAATTAACTATTTGAATTTTCCCTTCCTTTTATCCCCCCATCTTATATGGGGGATAGACCCCCGTACCATATATCTATATATGAAGTATACTTGATATATAAATTGATTTAAATAGAAAACCTTTGTATATATTCTATATTATTAAAACAAAATCCAAAATATATATGAAAAATATGCTAAATGAAAAATATGCTAAAAAATTCTTGTCTTATCCGCATTAGAGAAAATGAAATAAAAAAGAATTCAGAATTTCAGTTCAGTATCTAAGTATAAATACTAAGAAAAAGCAGAAAGAAGGATTGATTTGCGGCAATAGATGTCTTTCACATACAACTAGAAAAAAGTAATCTCCTTTTTAAATGGCAGTTCCAAAAAAACGTACTTCGATGTCAAAAAAGCGTATTCGTAAAAATCTTTGGAAGAAAAAGACTTATTTTTCCATAGTACAATCTTATTCTTTAGCAAAATCAAGATCATTTTCCAGCGGCAGCGAGCATCCAAAACCAAAGGGTTTTTCTGGGCAACAAACAAATAATCTGGTTTTGGAATAATTTGAATTGACCTATCCAAAAGAAATTCCAATTATTTAATATGAATAATTCGGATTAATTAATGAATGTACTTTTATGTGTCGAATTCCTCGGTACAATATTCTTAGAACTAACCCCTCTGATATATAGAACAAAAGTTTTTGCTATACTGTGTCCTAAGTATTCTTTTCCTATCAACGAACTTTTCATAATAGAATCCTCATATTTTATTATGAGGATTCTATTATGAAAAGTAGAGTATTCTTGCAATAGGACTTACACCTTCTACCTATCTTATCCAAAATCCACAAATAAATTGGTTTAGGCTTGGTAAATCGTATTAATAAGAGAATAAAGGCTTTCATTCTAGAAATTTTGCTAAAATACAAAATTCTTTGTATTTAATGATGAAATTCTAGAAATTCTAATGGATAGATAGAAAAGGTTTTTTGGATTTTGTCCATTGCATTGAAAGATTTGAAATAATTTCAATGAGAAACTAATTAGAAAAAATTAGTTCTATATTGCAACTGAGAAAAAACAGTTCCAACTCTTTCAAGCTTTGTTTCTATTGAGCAAAGCAAGAGTTTTTTGTTAAAAAAATCCGCAATGATACTACCAAACGAAGTCTATTTTAATGAAGATTCTAATGTTCCTAAATTCTATGGACTCTCCCAATCTCGACGATTTGCCAGATAATAACTATTATTCTTTTAAGTTCTCTATTATTTCAAGTTAGCCGCCATGGTGAAATTGGTAGACACGCTGCTCTTAGGAAGCAGTGCTCAAGCATCTCGGTTCGAGTCCGAGTGGCGGCATTCTCGAAAAAGAATACAATAGATTAGAAAATGGATTCAATTCGAAATTTCCAATTTTGTAATGGGACCTTCTCCTTATGCTATTTGCAACTTTAGAACATATACTAACTCATATCTCTTTCTCAACTATTTCAATTGTGATTACGATTCATTTGATAACCTTATTAGTTCGTGAACTTGGGGGATTACATGATTCGTCAGAAAAAGGAATGATAGCAACTTTTTTATCTATAACAGGATTCTTAGTTTCTCGTTGGGCTTCTTCGGGACATTTTCCATTAAGTAATTTATATGAGTCATTGATCTTCCTTTCATGGGCTCTGTATATTCTTCATACGATTCCTAAGATACAGAACTCTAAAAATGATTTAAGCACAATAACTACGCCAAGTACTATTTTAACGCAAGGCTTTGCCACGTCGGGTCTTTTAACTGAAATGCATCAATCCACAATACTAGTACCTGCTCTACAATCTCAGTGGTTAATGATGCATGTCAGTATGATGTTACTAAGCTATGCAACTCTTTTGTGCGGATCCTTATTATCCGCCGCTCTTCTAATCATTAAATTTCGAAAGAATTTCGATTTCTTTTCTAAAAAGAAAAAAAATGTTTTACTTAAAACATTTTTCTTTAGTGAGTTTAGTGAGATTGAATATTTCTATGCAAAAAGAAGTGCTTTAAAAAACACCTCTTTTCCTTCATTTTCAAATTATTACAAATATCAATTAACTGAGCGTTTGGATTCTTGGAGTTATCGTGTCATTAGCCTAGGGTTTACCCTTTTAACCATAGGTATTCTTTGTGGAGCAGTATGGGCTAATGAGGCGTGGGGATCCTATTGGAATTGGGATCCTAAGGAAACTTGGGCATTTATTACTTGGACCATATTCGCAATTTATTTACATAGTAGAACAAATCCAAATTGGAAGGGTACGAATTCCGCACTTGTAGCTTCAATAGGATTTCTTATAATTTGGATCTGCTATTTTGGTATCAATCTATTAGGAATAGGTTTACATAGTTATGGTTCATTTACATTACCATCTAAATGATTACATAACATAAAACCTTCATGAAATGAAAGTTTTTCCATTTTTGTTTGATTTGAGAACCCCTTGAACGCCTTCTCAAAGGGTTCTCAAAAATTCGAGATATATCTAATTAGACTTAGACTTTTTTACTTTTTTCTGAATTATTTGGTTTTTCCACTATGGAATATAGAGTATAGAGCGGACTAGTTAAAAAAAAAATCCTATTTAGGATAATAATTGGATAAGAGAGCCTCTACCCTGTCAACGGATAGCGAGAGAACAAAATCTGGATAAATACCAATTCCTATTACTGGTAAAAAGATACAGATTAAAAGAAAGAGTTCTCGCGGTCCAGAATCCACAAAATTTGCGTTTGGAACATGAAATAGCTTGTATCCATAGAACATCTGGCGTAACATAGATAATAAATAAATAGGAGTTAATATCATTCCAATTGCCATTACAAAAGTAATTAGCATTTTTGGCATTAACAGAAATTTGGGACTAGTAATTAGTCCAAAAAATACTACTAATTCTGCAACAAAACCGCTCATTCCTGGTAAGGCAAGAGAAGCCATTGAAAAGCTACTAAACATGGTAAAAATTTTCGGCATTGGGATAGATATCCCCCCCAGTTCTTCGAGATAAACAAGACGCATTCTATCACAAGCCGTTCCCGCCAAGAAAAAAAGTGTAGCACCAATAAATCCATGGGATAGTATTTGTAAAATAGCTCCATTGAGTCCAATGTTGGTTATGGAACCAATTCCTATAATTATGAAACCCATGTGAGATACGGAGGAATAGGCTATTCTTTTTTTGAAATTTCGTTGACCAAGAGAAGTTGAAGCTGCATAGATTATTTGCATCGCTCCTATTATTACCAACCAGGGGGAAAATAGATAATGAGCATGAGGTAACAATTCCATATTGATCCGAATCAATCCGTATGCTCCCATCTTTAATAGGATTCCCGCTAAAAGCATACATGTACTGTAATGCGCTTCCCCATGGGTATCTGGTAACCACGTATGTAGGGGTATAATTGGCAATTTGACAGCATAAGCAATAAGGAAGCCCAAATAAAATAGTATTTCCAATGTTGCAGGGTATGATCGATTAATTAATCTTTCCAAATCTAATCTTGGTTCGTTGGAACCATATAAGCCCATACCTAGAACTCCGATTAAGAAAAAAATGGAACCGCCTGCAGTATACAAAATAAACTTTGTAGCTGAATACAGACGCCTCTTTCCCCCCCACATGGATAAAAGTAAGTAAACAGGAATTAATTCTAACTCCCACATGATAAAAAAAAGTAAAAGGTCTCGCGAAGAAAATAATCCTATTTGACCACTATACATTGCTAGCATCAGGAAATAGAATAATCGCGAATTTCGGGTAACCGGCCAAGCTGCTAAAGTAGCTAAAGTAGTGATAAATCCTGTCAATAAAATAGATCCTAATGAAAGTCCATCGATTCCCAATCTCCAGTGGAAATCAAAGACATCTATCCATTTAGAATCCTCCTTTAATTGGATTAAGGGATCCTCCAATTGGAAATGATAACAGAATGCATAAGTCATTAGAAGGAATTCTAATAAACAAATAGATATAGTATACCACCTAACGATTTTGTTTCCCCTATGAGGTAAAAAGAAAATTAATGAACCTGCAAATATCGGCAAAACAACAAGTATTGTTAACCAAGGAAAATAACTCATGATAAAGTGATAAAGACAAGATACGTTTTGACCAGAAAAGCCCGTGCTCGCTTATTTCGAGCACAGGCTTCTTCGGTAAAGAGGAATCAGACGATTCAAGTGGAGTTTTTTGTAACGTATCAATAAGATAGAGCCATGCTGCGGGTTGTTTCAGGCCCTAAATAAACGCGGACACTTAAAAAATCTGTTGGGCAGGCAGATTCGCATCTCTTACAACCCACACAATCTTCGGTTCTCGGGGCAGAAGCAATTTGCTTGGCTTTACACCCATCCCAGGGTATCATTTCTAATACATCTGTTGGACAAGCTCGTACACATTGAGTGCATCCTATACATGTATCATAAATTTTTACGGAATGTGACATTGGATCTATAAATTTTCCTTTTCAACATAAAAATTTTCGATCTGGTAAAAATGAAATTAGTACTATATGAGTCATATGTATTGTAGGCACCAGACGAAGCAATGGTTTATCCAAACTTCAACAAATAAATAATGCAATATATTTCTTAATCCGTTTGTGAGAAAGCGTGAAAAGAGCCAAGAGACTTGAATTTTGGTCTTCAACAATCATAATTATACGAATTGTACATACGAATTCGAACTAGCCAATAAATTGGCTATCGTCTTTTCAATATAAATTATTGCAATATTCAAATTGCAATATCAATGAATTGCAAAAATTCAATAAGTAAAAAAGAATACTATACAATAACCTACTCAAAAAATAGATATTCTAAAATAATAAAATAATAAGAAAATAGTATTCGATTTCTATTCATCTTAATATTTGAATTTTATATTATCATTATATGTGCGCCTTTGTTTATTTGTTTAGAGGATTCTATGTCTAATTATTCAAAAGTCTAATTATTCAAAAAATTAGATTGATTGATACGAGTTGATTTCCTGTTACGATGGATGGAAGAAAGAATGGATAGTCCAATAGCTGCTTCAGCAGCCGCAAGGGCTATAACAAAAATTGCGAAAATGTCTCCTTTTAATTGGCGACTATCAAATAGATCAGAAAATGTTACGAGATTTAGATTAATTGAATTCAGTATAAGTTCAAGACATATTAGAGCTCTAACCATGTTTCGGCTTGTGATCAATCCATAGATACCAATCGAAAATAAATAGACACTCAAAAAAAGTACATGCTCAAACATCATTAACTAACTCCTTATCAATCTCGATTCATTTCAATATGAGGACAAGAATTGAACCGATTCAATTAATTAGAATAGAACAATTACACAACAAAAGAGAAGAGAAGGTATTTGTTGGCAGTAGATGGGTTTTACTAAATCAAAATTGTGATTCTTTTTTAGTTATTTATTTTAGTTACTTATTTTAGATTTGAAATTCTAAGAATTTTGACTCATTCTAAGTATTTCTTATTGCCGAGCCATAGTAATTGCACCTATTAAAGAAACTAGAAGAATTATAGAAATGAGTTCAAACGGAAGATAAAAATCAGTTGCTAAATGAATCCCAATTTGTTGAACGTTATTTATGAGACCCTGTTCTACTATTTGGTTTGATCTTGTAGTCCAAAGAATTCCATACCATGACGTATCTGGGATAGTAGTCATTAGTGAAAAAAGAATAGTTATACAAACGAGTGAAGTGAACCCATCTCCAATAGTCCAATAATTCTTATTTTTAGACCATTCTGAGCCATCTATGAACATTACGGCAAATATGATCAAGACATTTATGGCTCCCACATAAATAAGAAGTTGTGCGACAGCTACAAAGTAGGAATTCAATAAAATATAGAATAAGGATATACAAATAAGAACTAATCCCAGCGAAAAGGCAGAATAAATTGGGTTGGTAAGTAATACTACTCCTATGCCCCCTAGTAGAAGAAAAAATTCCCCAAATAGCACAAGAATCTCATGTATTGGTCCAGGTAAATCCATTATGGATAAGAATAAATTAATAGTATAAAATTTTTCATGAACTGACTAAAACTAAAAGATTCAAGGAAGGAAAAAGGGATTAGGATATTTTTTGTATATAAGTTGTATAGTTAGAAATCACATCACGAAAATCTACTCTCATTTTAAATCAGGAATAATTTGCAATAAGCAGTAGTTATTCGTTTTTCTTTATAGTTAGTAAAGAACTATTGGATTTTTCTAACAAAAAAGAAAAATCCTAGTAATTAGTAATCGTTCTTGAATTCAAAGATTTTTCTTCGTCTATTTTACTTTGAGTCGAATTCCTAATTGTTTGAATTGTGTAATCTCCCATTATGGAGATTGGTAACCGACTCAAAGCAATTTGATTGTAATTCAATTCATGACGATCATAAGTAGAAAGTTCATATTCTTCAGTCATTGATAAACAGCTTGTCGGACAGTACTCAACACAATTACCACAAAATATACAAACTCCAAAATCAATACTATAATTAAGCAATTGTTTCCTTTTAATATCCTTTTCAAATCTCCAATCCACAAGGGGTAGATCTATCGGGCATACGCGAACACATACTTCACAAGCAATACATTTATCAAATTCAAAGTGGATTCGCCCCCGGAAACGCTCCGATGTAATTGATTTTTCATAAGGGTAGTGAATCGTTATAGGTAAACGATTTGTGTGGGATAAGGTAATTATGAAACTTTGACCAATGTACCTTGCAGCGCGTATTGTTTGTTGACCATAACTCATGAACCCAGTTACCATAGGGAACATATTATAAATATCTATGAAAAAGGTATGTTTCTTTCTCTTGTTTGAGAGAATTTTTGTGTTGAAAATATTCTTATTATTATTGTATTATCTTATTTATAGTGAAACAAGTTGGGAAGAAGTTGTTAATAAGAGATTGCCCAGGGAAATAGGTAAAAGAAATTTCCATCCAAGATTTAATAACTGATCCATTCTCATCCTGGGTAAAGTCCATCTTATTGTGATAGAAATGAAGAGAAATAAATAAGCTTTAGTTAATGTAATAAAGATACCCATTGTCATTTCCAAAATTCCAACCATTTTATTCATTTGGAAAAATCCAAAAAAGGATATATAGGGAATAGATAAATTCCACCCGCCTAAGTAGAGAACTGTTACAAATAAAGAGGAAACTAATAAATTTAGGTAAGAAACAAGATAAAATAAACCATATTTGATACCGGAATATTCGGTTTGATAACCTGCTACTAATTCTTCCTCTGCTTCTGGTAAATCAAAGGGTAATCTTTCACATTCTGCCAAAGAAGAAATTAGAAAAACCAGAAAACCTATAGGCTGACGCCAAAGATTCCATCCAAAAAAACCATATTTTGACTGTGCTTCAACTATATCAACTGTACTTGAACTGTTAGATAATCATAGTCGATGATAACATCACAGTTCCCACCGCTATTCCAAAACCGTACATGAAACCTTAGCTTCATACGGCTTCTCTATGATCAGAAAAAAGGAAAGGGTTGTTTCATTTCGGTATTATCCCCCTGGGCATAGATAGAATTAGGTAAGATAAAATCGATTGGAAAGTCCTAAATTAGACCAAAGGAATTCCGTCTGCTAGAATAAGAAAAAGCGCTTCCGAATTGATCTCGTCCTTTATAATATAATGAGAATTTTTCTTTGTTCAGCAATAACTTAATCTTGGAATAAAACACTCGTTATAGCAATTAATAAATGAAAAGAATTGGGCATTAGTTCATGAGGAATTCTGTATGAATATGAATAGAGGAAGGAAAGAATAAATAAAGATCTTTTTTTGTATTGCATTCCATATCTTTTGTCCTATTCTTCTTTCCCCCGGGAGGGGTACTTAAAAAGAAAAAAGGAATAAAGGGTTAATTCGTTCTTGATAGCCATTTCCTTAACAAGTGAATGGGAACATACTCTGGATCGGAATCCGAAGAAAGTACTACTTGATCATTTCTACCAATTTCAAGTCCTTATTATGATTCCTTTTATGAGGAAAAATCTCTAATGCCTTAGATTTCCTCATTACTAATCCTTTATGTACTTTAGTGTTCCTAACCCCTCACTAACTTTTGATGGATTCCTCTTATGATTATAAGTTATAGTAATAACTAGGATAATGGAATTCCATATCGCGAATCCTTTATTCTTGCCCGCTTCAAGATATGATGACTAATCAAAAAATCTCAACCTTGGGGTAAAGAGTTTACACTGCTTATGTTTACTTCAACTTTTTTCTTGTACGTAGGAAATGAGATTTTTTCTTTTTACTACAAATTAATAAGCTGTTTTGTTTCACTCATATAGCTATCTAGTTTAACTTACCAACCCGAATATAGAATAAGAAAAGGAAGATAAATATTCAATGGATTTTAGAGGAAAAAGATCCTATTTTAACGAATCACACGTAGAGATATTGCTAGCACACAAAAAGTTAATGGTATTTCATAACTAATAGATTGAGCAGCAGCTCGTAGACCGCCTAAAAAAGAATATTTATTATTTGAGCTATATCCTGCCATAAGAAGACCAATAGGAGCAATACTTGAAATGGCAATCCATAAAAAAACACCAATACTAAGATCGGCTAAAACAAAACGATATCCTAAAGGGATAACTAAAAAACTTAATAAAATTGATATGACTGCTATAGAGGGTCCAATGCTAAATAAAGGAATATCTCCTCGGGATGGCAGGATATCCTCCTTAAAAAGGAGCTTAGTTCCATCGGCTATAGCTTGAAGCAGTCCCAGGGGGCCAGCATATTCAGGACCAATACGTTGTTGTATCGATGCGGATATTTCTCTTTCTAACCACACAATTACCAGTACTTCTATTGTGATTCCCAGTAGGAGGGTCAAAATAGGTAGAATCCATATCAGTCCATAGACTTCTTTTAATAATTCCGATTTCGAAAAAGAATTGATAGTTTCTACCTCTACCCTATCTATTATCATTTCAACGATCAACTTCCCCCATAATGATATCTATACTACCTAATATCGTCATGATATCAGCCAATTTCATTTTTTTAACTAGTTGAGGAAGAATTTGCAAATTAATAAAACCAGGTGGACGAATTTTCCATCTCCAGGGGAAAAGACTATCATCTCCTACCAGATAAATTCCTAATTCACCTTTTGGAGCTTCCACTCTTACATAAAGCTCTTGCTTTGACAATTCAAAATTGGGCGAAGGTTTTTTACCAAGAAATCGATATTCAAAATCATTCCATTCGGAATTCTTTGCTTTCTTAAAGCGTCGGACTTCTAAATTCTCATAAGGACCCCCAGGAATTTTCTCTACAGCCTGTTGAATAATTTTGATGGATTCCCTCATTTCACCCATTCGTACTAAATAGCGAGCTAATGAATCCCCTTCTTTTTGCCATTGGATTTTCCAATCAAATTGGTTGTAAGACTCATAAGGATCAACTTTACGAAGATCCCATTGTATTCCAGAAGCTCGTAACATCGGTCCCGATAAGCCCCAATTTACTGCTTCTTCTCCGCTAATAAAACCGACTCCTTCAACTCGTTCTATAAAAATGGGATTCTGTGTAATAAGTTGTTGATATTCAACAACTCCTCGTAAAAAATAATCACAGAAATCTAAACATTTATCGATCCATCCATAAGGTAGATCGGCGGCTACTCCTCCGATGCGAAAGTAATTATGCATCATTCGCATACCTGTAGCAGCTTCAAATAGATCGTATATCAATTCTCTCTCTCTAAAAATATAGAAAAAAGGAGTCTGTGCGCCGAGATCTGCCATAAAAGGTCCAAGCCATAACAAGTGAGAAGCTATACGGCTCAACTCTAACATAATTACCCTAATATAGCTGGCTCTTTGGGGTATTTGA